TTTAGAAATTGGATAAAGAGCGTAGCAGAGGTCAAAATTGGGGAGTATGCAGAGCAGACAAAAAAAGAAGAGAAGAAAAGAAAAGAAATAGTACAGATAGAAATAGCGGAAGCCTGGGATAACATTCCCTTTGCACAAGGAATAAGAGGTTACATGTTAATAACTCAATCAATTCTTAGAAAATATTTTCTATTGCCTTCGTTGATAATAGCCAAAAATATTGGACGTATGTTATTATTTCAACCTCCAGAATGGTTTGAGGATTTACAGGAATGGAATAGAGAAATGCATGTTAAATGTACCTATAATGGTGTTCAATTATCAGAAACAGAATTTCCTCAAAATTGGGTAACAGACGGTATTCAGATTAAAATTCTATTTCCTTTCCATCTAAAACCTTGGCAGAGATCTAACTCTCCTAGAGATCTAATGAAAAAAAAACAAAAATCTGATTTTTGTTTTTTGACAGTTTGGGGAATGGAAGCTGAACTTCCTTTTGGTTCTCCTAGAAAGGGCCCCTCATTTTTTGAACCCATTGTTAAAGAGCTCAATAAAAAAATGGAAAAATTAAAAAAGAAATATTTTATAGCTCTAAAGATTTTAATTTTAAAAGGAAAAACAAAATTATTACTTATAAAAGTTTTCAAAGAAATAAAAAAATGGATTATGAAAAATGTTATATTTATAAAAAAACGAATAAAAGAACTTAATACAATTCTTTTTAGGTTTAGATTAAGAGAAGTATATGAATCGAATGAAACTAAAAAAGAAAAAGATTTTCTGATCAGAAATCAAATAATTGATGAATCATTTAGTCAGATTCAATCTCCGGCTTGGTCAAAATCTTCACTGACAAAAAAAAAAATGAAAGATCTGACTAATAGAATCAATATAATTCGAAATCAAATAGAAAGAATTACAAAAGAGAAAAAAAAAACTCCAGCAATAAATATTAGTCTTAACAAAATAAGTTTTAATCCTAAAAAATTAGAGTCATCAAAAAAAATTTGGCAAATATTAAGAAGAAATGCTCGATTAACCTATAAATTCCATTATTTTATAAAAATTTTCATTGAAAAAATATACATAGATATTTGTTTATCTATTATTAATATTCCCCTAATCAATACACAACTTTTTCTTGAATCAAGAAAAAAAATTATTGATCAATACATTTACAATAATGAACCAAATCAAGAAAAAATGAATAAAAAAAATACAAATACAAGTAGTTTTATTTCGGCTATAAAAAAGTCACTTGATGTTGTTAGTAACAAAAATTCACATATTTTTAGTGATTTATCCTGCTTGTCACAAGCATATGTATTTTATAGGTTATCTCATCAAGCCCAAGTTAGAAGTTTGTATAAATTACAATCTGTTCTTCAATATCAGGGAACATCTTTATTTCTTAAGACTGAAATGAAGGATTTTTTTGGAACACAAGGAATATTTCAAACCGAATTAGGGCATAAAAAACCTCATAATTCTACAATGAATGGCTGGAAAAAATGGTTAAGAGGACATTATCAATATGATTTATCTCAGATTAGATGGTCTAGATTAATACCACAAAGATGTCGGAATAGAATTAAACGTTGTATGACTAAAAAAAAAAATTATAAATGGGAGTCATATGAGAAAGACCAATTAAATTTTTACAGAAAAGAAAATGTTTCTGAAGTATATTCATTATTGAATGAAAAAGACAATTTTTCAAAATATAATAGATATGACCTTTTATCATATAAATCCCTTATTAATTATGAAAAAAAAAAGGCCTCTTCTATTTATAGCTATGGATTAGGATTGAAAATAAATAAGAATCAAGAGCTTTTTTACAATTCTAACATACATAAAGACAACTTTTTTGATATCCTGGAGAGTACTCTTTTCAATAGTTATCTAGGAAAAGGCAGTTTTTTATATATCGAAAAAAATGCAGATAGAAAATATTTTGATTGGAAAATCTTAAAATTTTATCTTAAAAAAAAAGCAGATCTTGAAACCTGGATACAGATCGATATTAACCAAAGTACTAAGACGGGTACTAATAATTACCAAATAGTGGATAAATTTGATAAAAAGGATCTTTTTTATCTTACGATTCATCAAGATAAAAAAAATTCAAAAAATCTCAAAAGGGTCTTTTTTGATTGGATGGGAATGAATGAAGAAATACTAAACCGTCCAATACCGAATCTGGAACTTTGGTTATTCCCAGAATTTTTACAACTATATAATGTATATAAAATAAAACCGTGGATTATACGAAGCAAATTTCTTCTTTTAAATTCGAATAAAAATGAAAATATTGGGGCAAGTACGAATAAAAACACCAACGAAAAACAAAAAAGGAATTTTTTGATTCGATGGTATAAAAAAATAAAGAATAAAAATAAAGAACCCGTGGGACACAATCTGGTGGGATCCGTTCTATCAAACCAACAAAAGGGTATTGAAGAAAATGATGCGGAATCAAACAGTAAAAAGCCTAAAAAGAAAAAACAATACAAAAGTAAAACGGAAGCAGAAATGGATCTCTTCCTGAAACGTTATTTGCTTTTTCAATTGAGATGGGAGGACGATTCTTTGAATCAAAGAATAATCAATAATATCAAGGTATATTGTCTCCTGCTTAGACTGAATAATCCAAGAAAAATTACTATATCCTCGATTCAACGGGGAGAACTCTGTTTGGATATAATATTGATTGAACACAATTTGACTTTTCCAGAATTGATGAAAAAGGGACTTTTTATTATCGAACCCACTCGTGTGTCTGTAAAAAATGATGGACAATTTATTATGTATCAAACCATAGGTATTTCCTTGGTTCATAAAAGTAAATACAAAACAAGTAATCAAAGATACCACGAACAAGGATATATTGATAAGACTCATTTTAATGAGTCCATTTCAGAATATCAAAAAAGAATCAGAAATAGAGATAAAAATGATTTTGATTTGCTTGTTCCTGAAAATATTTTATCATCTAGACGTCGTAGAGAGTTGAGAATTATCATTTGTTTCAATTCAAAAAATGGTAAGGGTGCGGATAGAAATCCAGTATGTTATAACGAGAACTGGGCAAAAAATATTAGAGATAAAAATGAATTAATTCAATTCAAGCTTTTTCTTTGGCCTAATTATCGATTAGAAGATTTAGCTTGTATTAATCGTTATTGGTTGAATACCAATAACGGCAGCCGTTTTAGTATGTTAAGGATACATATGTATCCGCGGTTAAAAACTTAAATTTTTCTTTTACCATAGAAGATATATCAAAGCAAACAGATGCCCCTGTGTTATATTCCAATGATACTAAATCAATAATGTATCAATTAGATCTAGTGATTCAAAATCTATCTAATAAATCGGAGGTGAGGTTAAAATTATTCACTTTTTTGAATTCAAAAATATATGATGCGTCATACTTATAAACTTATAATAAATTAAATCAAAAATTTAAATAATTGATAATCCATAAATAAAATTTATGTATATATCGCATTAAAATAAAATGACTAGCATTATTATTACTGATCATTAAAATCCATATCTCTAAAAAGGGGCGGATAATTTTATGGTAAAAAATTCATTCATTTCAATTATTTCTCAAGAAGAAAACAAAGGGTCAGTTGAATTTCAAGTATTCAGTTTTACCAATAAGATACGAAAACTGACTTCTCATTTAGAATTACACAAAAAGGACTATTTATCTCAAAGGGGGTTGCGGAAAATTTTGGGAAAACGTCAACGACTACTGGCTTATTTGTCAAAAATAAATAGAGTACGTTATAAAGAATTAATTGATCAGTTGGATATTCGAGAAATAAAAACTCGTTAATTTGTGCGGAATCTTGATATTTTTTTCATTCATTTCAATTTTGATAAACTTCTTTTCACTTTCAGCAATTCATGGAAGAAGAATGAATCGATAAAAAACTTATGACTGCGCCAGTTACAAGAAAAGACCTCATGATAGTAAATATGGGTCCTCAGCACCCATCAATGCATGGTGTTCTTCGACTCATAGTTACTCTAGATGGTGAAGATGTTATTGACTGTGAACCAATATTGGGTTATTTACATAGAGGGATGGAGAAAATTGCGGAAAACCGAACAATTATACAATATTTGCCTTATGTAACACGTTGGGATTATTTAGCTACTATGTTCACAGAAGCAATAACTGTAAATGGACCCGAACAGTTAGGAAATATTCAAGTACCTAAAAGGGCTAGCTATATCAGAGTCATTATGTTGGAGTTGAGTCGTATAGCTTCTCATTTGTTATGGCTAGGCCCTTTTATGGCAGATATTGGGGCACAGACCCCCTTCTTCTATATTTTTCGGGAAAGAGAATTAATATATGACCTATTCGAAGCTGCTACTGGTATGCGAATGATGCATAATTATTTTCGTATTGGAGGAGTAGCTGCTGATCTACCTTATGGCTGGATAGATAAATGTTTGGATTTTTGCGATTACTTTTTAACAAGGGTTACTGAATATCAAAAGCTTATTACGCGGAATCCTATATTTTTAGAACGTGTTGAAGGCATAGGCATTATTGGTGGAGAAGAAGCAATAAATTGGGGTTTATCAGGACCAATGCTACGAGCTTCCGGAATACAATGGGATCTTCGTAAAATTGATCGTTATGAGTGTTACGACGAATTAGATTGGAAGGTTCAATGGCAAAAAGAGGGGGATTCATTAGCTCGTTATTTAGTACGAATCGGTGAAATGACGGAATCAATAAAAATTATTCAGCAGGCTCTGGAAGGAATCCCAGGGGGTCCCTATGAAAATTTAGAAACCCGGCGTTTTGTTAGAGTAAAAGATCCCGAATGGAATTATTTTGAATATCGATTTTTTAGTAAAAAACCTTCTCCGACTTTTGAATTGTCGAAACAAGAACTTTATGTGAGAGTCGAAGCCCCAAAAGGAGAATTGGGAATTTTTTTGATAGGAGATCAGACTGTTTTTCCTTGGAGATGGAAAATCCGACCGCCGGGTTTTATCAATTTGCAAATTCTTCCTCATTTAGTTAAAAGAATGAAATTGGCTGATATTATGACAATACTAGGTAGCATAGATATCATTATGGGAGAAGTTGATCGTTGAAATGATAATTGAAGAAATAAAAGCTATCAATTCCTTTTCCAGATTGGAATCCTTAAAAGAACTCTACGGAATCATATGGATTCTTGTCTCTATTTTAGTTCTTGTATTAGGAATTATAATCGGCGTACTAGTAATTGTTTGGTTAGAAAGAGAAATTTCTGCGGGGATACAACAACGTATTGGTCCTGAGTATGCCGGCCCCTTGGGAATCCTTCAAGCCCTAGCAGATGGTACAAAACTACTTTTCAAAGAGAATATTCTTACATCTAGAGGAGATGCTCGTTTGTTTAGTATTGGACCATCTATAGCAGTCATATCCATTTTACTCAGTTTTTCAGTAATTCCTTTTAGCTATAACCTTGTTCTAACCGATCTTAGTATTGGTGTTTTTTTATGGATCGCTATTTCAAGTATTGCTCCCCTTGGACTTCTTATGTCAGGATATGGATCAAACAATAAATATTCCTTTTTAGGTGGTTTACGGGCTGCTGCCCAATCAATTAGTTATGAAATACCATTAACTCTATGTGTATTATCAATATCTCTGCGTGTGATTCGGTGAGCCGTAAAAAATCCCCCAATTTCTTTTCTTTCTCGGAAGAAAGTTTAATAAAATAAATTGAATTTTTAATTTGATTCATCATTTGAATTGATAAATTAAACCAGATAGTTATATGAGTGAAAGAAAACGGCTTGTAAATTTGCAGTAAAGTAAGGGTTTGAATCTCATTTCCTATGTACATAAAAGTAGTAGAGACGGTTTACCCCAAGAATGAATGGTTGATTAGTCATCATGACTTGAAGCGGGTTCAAAAGATCAACCATATGGAGTTTTTAATATCTATTACTTACTATAAATGTATTACCATAATGTAAGGTTGAGCAAAAACGAACAGGTGGATGGTTAGGAAGATCAAGATACACAAAGGATTCGTAATGGAGTTTATAGGAGTTATCCAAGAAGATATTTCTGTACAGAAAGGGAATTTGATGAATTGGGACTTAAAATTAGTAGAAATAATAAAGAAGTACTCCCCACGATTCCGATCCAGAGTATGTTCCGATCCACTGATTAAATAACTATAACTATCAAGAACGAAGTAATCTTTTACTTTGGTTAAAGTCCCGTTTTCTGAGAAAGAAGAATAGGAACGAAATAAAATAGAAAGAAGAATGGAATTGAAAAAAAAAAAAGAAATCTTTTTTTTTCCTGGATACATATTTGTATTTAAAGAGATTGTTGTCATGATTTATGAACACTAATATCGTGTCTAATTCTTTTTTTTTTTCGTAATCAAAAAAATAGGTTGAAATATCTATGTGAATGTGATATTTTTACAACAAAGTTTTTTATTCAAGGATTTTTTTATTAATCAACAAAGAACAATAAAAATTCTTTTTTAAAGGATAAGATAAATTCAGAAGCACTTTTTTATTAAAAAAAATATAGCAGACAGAATTCCATTGGTCTAATTCGGAACCTTAGGTAGGGTGTCTATCCTATTATTATCAAATATCAAGAAAATTGCGAAGGTTTTTTTATCTGTGACCTCTGAGGAGCCGTATGAGGTGAAAATCTCATGTACGGTTCTGAAATAGCGATGGAGCAGTGATGTTATCATCGACTATAATTATCTAACAGTTTAAGTACAGTTGATATAGTTGAAGCGCAATCAAAGTATGGTTTTTGGGGGTGGAATTTGTGGCGTCAACCTATAGGGTTTATCATTTTTCTAATTTCTTCTCTAGCCGAGTGTGAAAGATTACCCTTTGATTTACCAGAAGCAGAAGAAGAGTTAGTAGCAGGCTATCAAACCGAATATTCCGGTATCAAATTTGGTTTATTTTACGTTGCTTCGTATCTTAATTTATTAGTTTCTTCATTATTTGTAACAGTTCTTTACTTGGGGGGTTGGAATTTTTCTATTCCGTATATATTCGTCCCTGGATTTATTGATATAAATAAAGCCGGTAAAGTCTTTGGAACAATAATAGGTATCTTTATTACATTAGCTAAAACTTATTTATTCTTGTTCATTCCTATTGCAACAAGATGGACTTTACCGAGACTTAGAATGGACCAACTTTTAAATCTTGGATGGAAATTTCTTTTACCTATTTCTCTAGGTAATCTATTATTAACAACTTCGTCCCAACTTCTTTCACTCTAAAGAACTACAATATTCACAACTTCTCTCAAACAAGAGAAAGAAAAAAAGAAACCTTTTTCTAAATATTCACTATATGTTTCCTATGGTAACTGAGTTCAAAAATTATGGTCAACAAACAATACGAGCAGCCCGGTACATCGGTCAAGGTTTCACGATTACCTTGTCCCACGCGAATCGTTTACCAGTAACGATTCAA